AGCCTATCCTCTCTAGTTCTGTTTGTATGCAAACATATCAAAACTGATACAAGACCAGAATATTAGAAGGACTCTTCCGACCAGACAAAAATCTCTAATTATCAGATCGGCAAAGTTGTTTCTTTAATTTGTTCTTTATTTAAATTTCAATGAAATTTTTATTAAAATCCAAAAATTCCTCTTTTTTATACATAGGTCGTCGATTCGGCATTGAATATTGGATAATAAAACGCAGGGCGCCCTTTTTATTTATTCTAGTAATTTATTTATTCTAGTAAACGGTTCAAATAATTTTATTGATATGAGTGTTATATATCAGAAAAATTACCAACTATTCTTTTTTAAACCATTTCGGTACTAACGTAGTGGTAGAAAGAGTACCATGTTGTGCCCGGACTTCAAACAGTTTAGCTTTAACCATGTTAATGGTCTCACTTTATTGGTTGATAGAGAATCAAAGTTGACTTACCAATAAAGAACGAAATGCTATGGTTCTTACATATGATTTCTTAATTTATTCAGAAGGAATTCGTCGAGATTTTACACTTTTTTCCTATTTATATTATTCTATAAAAAAAAAAGAAAAATATTATTATTATATAAATAAAATAAATAACATAAATAAAGTGCAGCCGGTTGGGTCCAACCTATTCTTGAAATATACAACTCGCACACACTCCCTTTCCAAAATAAATCAATACACCAAGCACTACACTTAGATTTATTAGATTTGTTGCTAAAATATCGGTATTAAACCCGAAACTCCCGGCGGATGGCCAGTGGCCTAAGGAAACGAAAGAATCGGTTACATTTTTCATATGCTCTCCTCTTATAGATAGGACTAACAAAGAACAGAGTTCTTTTTGTATCACTTGACTTGCCCCTTTTTGATCGATTTCTTTTTCTTCATTTTTTTCTTTGTTTTAAGTTTCCGATAAGATACTTATTAAAGAAGAAAGCGAGCAAATTCACTAATTCGTCATCCCCAAATCAGTCCTTCCCGGGGTATTGTTCCAACAAATACATAATTGTAGGAGTAAAGTAGTGATATAATTCACAGAAGCAAACGGCAACGAATTAATAAAATAAGAAAAAGTGCGTAATGCACTTTTTTACATTTTCATTCTAGGATGGAATTAAACAAAAGGGTTTGCAAATAAAAGTGCTAATGCCACAACGAGCCCATAAATGGTTAAAGCTTCCATAAAAGCTAGACTAAGCAATAAAGTGCCTCTTATTTTTCCTTCTGCTTCTGGTTGTCTCGCAATACCTTCTACGGCTTGACCTGCAGCAGTACCTTGCCCAACTCCAGGTCCAATAGAAGCAAGCCCTACGGCTAATCCAGCAGCAATAACGGAAGCGGCAGAAATCAGTGGATTCATGATGATAGGTTCCTCGCACCAAAAAAAAATAGTTAATGATACAATCACCCAAGGAATTATTACTTATTTGATCACTAAAAAATATCAAATCAAAGTAACTAAAACTTCGAAAAAAATAATATAGATAGGGATAAACCCTATATAACTAATATATATCTACTATCACATATACATTTGTTTCTTTCATAACGGAAACCGCCCGCATTTTTTATTGAATCAGATTCTAGAATAATTCGTCGAAAGATATACAGGAACTGTGGCTGGACTTATAGACATTACATATAGACATATATCTAGTGTGATCTCCCCAACCCATCCTTCGTAATATCCTCTATCTTTCCTCCTAGAACTCTAGTCATATATGCATATGTATTTCTTATTTCTATCTATATATGTATATGTTCCCGAACCAAGTATATTTTCTTGAACCATGCATTGCCTCAGTCGGGATAAGCTTAAAAAAAGAAGACTCTTTCTAAAACTAATCAATGATGACCCTCCATGGATTCCCCTATATAAGCTGCGGCTAAAGTTGCAAAAATGAGAGCTTGAATACCGCTTGTAAATAATCCAAGAAACATGACAGGGATAGGAACTACTAAAGGTACTAAAGAAACAAGAACAACAACTACTAATTCATCCGCCAATATATTCCCGAAAAGTCGAAAACTCAGAGATAAAGGTTTTGTGAAATCTTCTAGGATGTTAATTGGTAAAAGGATTGGGGTTGGTTGAATGTATTTTCCAAAATAAGCCAATCCTTTTTTGGTAAGACCCGCATAAAAATATGCCACGGATGTGGGTAAAGCTAAAGCAACAGTAGTATTTATATCATTCGTGGGGGCAGCCAACTCTCCATGAGGTAACTGTATGATTTTCCAAGGTAAAAGAGCTCCGGACCAATTAGAAACAAAAATAAATAAGAACATGGTTCCAATAAAGGGAACCCAAGGCCCATATTCTTCTCCGATCTGCGTTTTGCTCAAGTCTCGAATAAATTCAAGGACATATTCAAAGAAATTCTGCCCGTCGGTCGGAATGGTTTGTGGATTCCGAACAGTTATGATGACTGACCCTAATAAGATAGCAATTACTACCCAAGAAGTGATAAGTACTTGAGCATGAATTTGTAAACCTCCTATTTGCCAATATAAATGTTGGCCTACTTCTACACCTGATATATCGTATAATCCTTTGAGTGTTTTAATGGAACATGGTATAACATTCATATTGCCCTCTGACAGAAATCGAACTTAAAAAAATTATTTTGATTCAACCATCTCTTTTTCAACTTATCTACTTTCATCATTAATCATATATTTAAAATACCGAGAAATCACATAACATAATATCCCACATTTTATCTCTTTTAAAAAATACAAGACAAGAATAGTAACCAATCTAAGAAATCAAAATAATTAACTAATCTTATTATTCTTAATCATAACATAATCATAATCAACGACTTCTTATATAGCTAGAACGACCCTCACAAATTGCGGATACTAATTTGTTAAGAATCAATTGGATTAAAGCTATAGCGTCATCGTTGGCTGGAATCGAAATATCTGCAAGATCCGGGTCACAATTTGTATCGATTAAACAAATTGTTGGAATTCCCAAAATGACACATTCTCGAAGAGCCGTATATTCTTCTTGCTGATCAATGATGATTACAATATCGGGAAACCCAGTCATATATTTGATCCCACCCAGATATGTTTGCAAAGTCGATAATTTTCTCTTCAACATTGCTACATCTTTTTTAGGGAGACGGTTGAGTTTCCCCATCTTTTGTTCTGCTCTTAAGTCTCTGAACTTATGAAGTATCGTTTACGTAGTAGACCAATCCGTTAACATACCACCGAGCCATTTTTTATTAACATAATGACATCGAGCCCTTATTGCAGCTGAGACTACGAAATCCGCTGCTTTATTTTTGGTACCAACCATTAAAAAGGTTTTTTCTCGACTTGCTGCATCAAAAACTAAATCACAGGCTTCTGATAAAAAACGAGCAGTTCTAGTAAGATTTGTAATATTAATACCTTTACGCTTTGCAGAAATGTAAGGAGCCCCATTCTAGGATTCCATTTTTGAGTACCATGACCAAAATGTACTCCCAACTCCATCATCTCTTCCAAATGGATGTTCCAATACCTTCTTGTCATTTTTCCCGCGCTTTCTCTATATTTTTTTTACAAATAAAAAATGGTTCCTACGGAACCTTCTACCGAGGTTGACCATTGATACATAGTCCAAACCATTAATTTTTTTTATTACTTACTTCATTTTTTGACTTACCAAAACTAGAAAGGAAAAAGAAAAAATCTTTGTTTAGGAATTATGAAATCGCGAAAATGCATTTTCTAATATGTCATTGTGTCATGGAAATGGGGCTACAAGAACAAAAAAATTCTCGATGGTGTAACAAAATATCTCTCATTTCCAACTCGAATACATTTTTTTTTTTTATTTCAAAATGAATGTTTTTGTCTTGCCTTGAAGGGTTCACTAATTTTTTAAATCCGGTACCGATAGGGATAATTCCCCCCAGAACAACATTTTCTTTCAGACCCTTCAACCAATCAATACGCCCCCGTAGAGCAGCTTTTGCTAAAACTCTAGCAGTTTCTTGAAAACTTGCTTCAGATATGAAGCTTTGAGTATTCAGAGACGCCCTCGTTATTCCTAATAAAATTGCCCGATAACAGATCGCTTCATCTAAAGCACGCCCTGCTCGTTCCGCTCGCAGCAATCCGATTAATTCTCCAGGCGAAAAAACATTAGACATTCCGTCTTCTGAAACCAACACTTTTGATGTTACTTGTCGTACAATAATCTCTAGATGCCTATTATGGATCTGCACCCCTTGGGATCGATAAACCTTTTGGATCTTATTAACCAAAGAGATACGGCTTTGGGCTATAGTTAGCTCAGCTCCAATTAAGAATCCCCAAGGAATTCCAAGAATTCTTGGTATACGTTCGTTCCAACCTTCAACTCTCCTTTCAAGGTTCATTGATATTGAACCAATCGAACGCACTTCTAAGATTTGTTCCACTTTTGGAAGTCCTTGCGTTATGTCACCAGATCGGGATTTTTCATATATAAATGTAACTAATGTATCTCCTTCAGAAAGGGTTTCTCCGTAATATCCGTGAACAGTCGCTCCTGGAGTAGCCAAATAGGGCTTCGCTGATCTTATAACTAAGGAATCAACATGAACAATTAAAATTTGACCAGATTTTTTTATGTGTGTTCCATATTTAACTAGACATAGATTTTCACAAATAAATTGTCCAATGCTAATTATTGTGGATGTTTCTTCACAATAATTGTGATGTAAAAAGCACCAATTCAAATGGGATGGATTCAAAATGATGTTATTGCATGGGTTGGGATTATAAATCCTTCCATTTTCATCTATTAAACAGTATTTAAGTACTTCAAGTACTTGGAAAGCCGCTTTCAAATTATCAAGTATCCTATATTTGTTTACCAAGATCTGATTATGAGTTATTAAATAGTAAGCTGAATAAAAGTTCACTATTTTAGATACAATAGTACCTAGGGGACCCAACAAATCCTTAATTAGAATTATGGGATTCAATTCTTTTGCCGTGATGTTATATTTCGAACCATTGACTGGACGTGGACCAACTCGAGAACAATTGAATGATGACAAAATTATCAAAGCCTTATTTTGATTCAACAATGTACCAATAGTTGCTTGATGCTGAGTAACTACTGAAATCTTCACTTTAGAAATAGAAAAAAAGGGGTTGATATTGGTGCAATCTAATCCATTATCGGGAATCAATCCTGAACCCGTCGTATCATACCTTTTTCCGACATATGAAATACTAGACTTTACTAACTCAATTATTATGAAATTTTGAATCAGATCATTTACCCTTACCTCAACAAGAGAAGCATGAACTTCTTCTATAGAACCATTTTTTTCTTGGTCCCAATTCAATACTAAGCAAGTTCGAACTAATTGAATACTTGTGTGAAAAATTCCGCGAATTGACTTTCCGTTTCCATAAAGGATATAATTGACAATTCTAAGTTGGGCATTATCTTTTTCCTGCAAGAGATCTTGAGTGAAAAGTTTTGCTAAATTTATCCCATCAGTTATTTCATATGTGATTACGGGCCGAACCAAAACAAAATACTTTTTTTTAATGGGTGTGATTCGTTGGACATAAATCCAATTTTTCAAAATTTTGGATTCCTTAGAATTTTTTTTTTTTATTCCCAGTGGTATTAAAATGCCGCTGTGTCTAGATATCTTATCTGTCTCTCCGGGAAAATGAATATCTCCAGAAAAAATTTTCAGTTCAATACTTTTTTTTTTTCTCTCCACTCGGACTAATCCACCTACTCGGCTTCTTGTATTTGTATTTAAAGCGAGTTGTGTATCTACTTCAATGATACTATTGTTCCGGACGATTAGGTATGAAGATCCGGGTAAGATATGCACCTCTTCAGGAATAAAAAAAAACCGATCCACTTTCATTTTGTATTTTGGACTCAATTCTTTTGTTCCTCGATACTCAATCAAATCTTCTTTTTTTACGATTGAATCCACCTCTACGACCCCATATTTAGTAATTCCCGAACTCTTTCTTCTATATTGTGGATCGTCAAAATAAGCAAGAATACTATTTCTATGTAAAATACCATTTGTGGGTATTTCAATCGAAATACCAAAAGAGGGTATTAGTTCTTTCTCTCTTTCTGGATCATATTGTAATGGAATGATAAATCTATTTCTTCGCCTTTTCGCCAATAAATCAAAATTCTCTTGGAGAATCGAAGGATATATGAAATCCAAATGCCTATTGGAGATGATTTGATCCAGTCTTGAATAGTCAAAAATTTCTCTATCTTTTTTAACGGAAGGATCCAACAATTTATGCCTTACTTGATCATTCGTAATTAAGAAGTCAGAGATATATCTTTCGTCGACAGAAAAAGAATGCGCATTTATTTTATCTTGATCTTTGTGGAGTGAAAAAGACACTATACTGGATCCGCACGAACCTCCTGCTAATAGCCATAAATGACTTGTTTTTGGTAATAGATGAACATTACTATATGTATATTCGGGTGCATGGTAGACATTGGTACTCCAGTGCATTTCTCCCTCTGATTCAGAATAAATATGTTTTCGGACCTTCTCTTTAAAATGAAAAGTGGACGTTCCAGTACGAATCTCGGCAATAACTTGTTCAGATTCTACATATTGATCATTTTGAACTAAAATCAAACTTTTGGGAGGAATATTCACACTATGTAGAATATCCCGACTCTCAATAGTTACATACAAGTCTATAGAACATAGAAAAGCAGGATGTCCGTGACGGGTACGTGTGGGATAAACCAAATACTCGTTGAACTTTATTTTTCCGTTAGAAGGAGCTCGTACATGTTCGGCAGTACCGCCCGTGAATACTCCACCCGTATGAAAAGTCCTTAATGTTAGTTGAGTCCCTGGTTCCCCAATTGATTGCCCCGCAATAATACCTACAGCTTCCCCCAATTCGACGAGATCGCCGTGAGTGGGACTTCTACCATAACATAATTGACAGATCCAAGATGTATTCCTGCAAGTAAAGGGGGTTCGAATATATATTGGTTGTGCTCGAAAAGTTATGAATCTATTGGCAAGTCCAATCCCAATATCTTGATTTCGAGTGGCAATGCAGCGTATCCCCATATATATATCGTCCGCCAATACACGACCAATTAGGGTTTGGACAAAAATTTTTTCTGTCACCCCGTTTCGAGGACTCACGGAAATACCTCGGATAGTACCACAATCTGTTCTACGTACAATAATGTGTTGAACTACTTCAACAAGTCTACGCGTGAGGTATCCAGCATCTGATGTTCGTACAGCAGTATCCACGACTCCTTTTCGAGCTCCGTAGCAGGAAATTATATATTCTGTCAAAGAAAGTCCTTCACGTAAATTGCTTTGAATGGGTAAATCAATCATTTGTCCTTGGGGATCCGACATTAATCCTCTCATACCTACTAATTGATGTACCTGAGATGCGTTTCCTCGAGCTCCCGAAAAGGACATTAGATGGACTGGATTAGATGG